AAGAATGAAGAAAAAAAAAAAAATCTAAGTAATGAATTTAGAAATCGAGTCCAAGCTCTCGATAAAGGATATCTTGCTACAAAAACACTGGAAAAAAGGACTAGATTGTGTAATGATAAAACAAAAAAAGAGTACTTACCCCAAACATATGATCCCTTATTGAGCGGACCCTACCGCGGAAAAATGCAGTTTTTTTTCTCATTCTCAATGCTAAATACAATTTTCCGAACAAATTTTAGCAAAAGGTTTTGGATAAATAAAATTCATCTTATTCTTCTTATTACTACTTATGAAGAAAAGGGACTCTCCTTTTTCGAAAACCACAACCAAGAAAAAATGGATTTCGAAAATCAAAGAAAATTTTTCAAATTGTTATTTGATACAGTTATAGCGAATAAAAAAAAAAAAACAAGTAGAAAAAATTCGACTGGACTAAAAGAAATACGTAAAAAAGTTCCTCGATGGTCATACAAATTAATTGACGAGTTGGAACAAGAAGAGGGCAAGGATGATGAAGAAAACCTGGCGGAAGATCATGAAATTCGTTCACGAAAAGCCAAACTTATAATGATTTTTGGTGATAATATAATGGTTTTAAATAATAATCAACAAAATAATGATACTTACAATAATACCAAAGATACAAGGAATTCTGACCCAATATACATAGATGAAGTAACTTTGATACGTTATTCACAACAACCGGACTTTCGTCGAGACATAATAAAAGGATCCATGCGAGCACAAAGACGTAAAATACCTATTTTTGAACTGTTTCAAGCAAATGTGCATTCTCCGATTTTTTTGGATAGAATAAAAAAATCTCTTTTTTTGTCTTTTGATATTTTTGAACTGATGAAAACAATGTTTATAAATTGTATGTATAAAAACACAGAATTAAAAATTTTTGATTCTACTTATATAAATAGAAAGAAAAAAACAGAAGAAAATAAGAAAAAAGAAGAGTACAAAAGAAAAGAAAACAACATAAAAGACAACAAAAGAGAGGCTAAAGCACGAATAAAAATCGCTGAAACCTGGGATACAATTTTTTTTGCTCAAGTAATAAGAGGTTGTGCTTTAGTAACTCAATCAATTCTTAGAAAATATATTATATTACCCTCATTAATAATAACTAAAAATATCATTCGTATATTATTTTTTCAAACTCCCGAATGGTCCGAGGATTTAAAGAATTGGGGTAGAGAGATGCATGTTAAATGTACCTATAATGGAGTTCAGATCTCAGAAAAACAATTTCCGAAAAATTGGTTAACAAGTGGGATTCAAATAAAGATCCTATTTCCTTTTCGTTTAAAACCTTGGCACAGATCTAAGTTAAAATTCCCTTATACTTCTAAAAGTAAAAAAAAAAAGAAAGTACAAGAAAAGTATTTTTGTTTTTTAACAGTTTGGGGAATGGAAACGGAATTTCCTTTTGGTTCTCCCCAAAAACGGCTTTCAATTTTTAAACCGATCTTTAAAAAACTTGAAAAAAAAATTAGAAAGAGAACAAAAAATGGTTTTCAAGTTATGCCAATTTTAGAAGAAAGAACAAAATTATTTCAAAATTCATCAAAAGAAAAAAACTACTGGTTCATCAAAAACATTTTTTTTCGACAAAAAACAATAAAGAAACTTTCAAAATCAAAAATAAATAAAAATTTTTTATCGGAATTTAGAGAAATAGATGAATTAAATGAAAATAAAAAAAAAAAAGATTCGATAATCAATAACAACCATCATATGGTTTCGAAATTGTCCACTCGAATTCGACCTATACCGTGTACAAATTATTCACTGATAGAAAAAAAAATGAAAGATCTTTCGGCTAGCCGAAAGATAATTCTAAATCAAATAGAAAAAATTATAAAAGAAAAGAACAAAAAAAATCGAACTTCAGAAAAAACTATTAGTCTTAAAAAAATAAAAAGAAGTTCTAATGTTAAAAAATTCAACTCATCAAACAAAATTTCATACATATTAAAAAAAAAAAATGCTCGATTATCATGTAAATTTTACTTTTTTATAAAAATTTTGATTGAAAATATATACATAGATATCTTTTTAAGTATCATTAATATTCCAAGGCTCAATGCACAGCTTTTTCTTGAATCAATAAAAAAGATTATTACTAAATACATTTCCAATAATGAATCAAATAAAAAAAAAATCGATAAACCAAATCAAAAGAAATTTCACTTTATTTCGATTATAAAAAAGTCAAGAGATATCGCTGTTATTAATAAGAATTCAAAAATTTTTTGTGATATATCTTTCTTATCACAAGCCTATGTATTTTACAAACTATCACAAAGAAAAATTCTTAACTTATATAAATTAAGATCAATCTTTGAATACCAGAACCTTTTTCTTAAGAATGAAATAAAAGATTATTTTATAGACCAAGGATTATTTAATTCGAAATTAAAAGAAAAAAATTGGATAAATTCTTTTTTTTTAATGAATCAACGGAAAAACTGGTTAAGAAGTCATTATCAATATAAATATGATTTATCTCAGCTTAGATGGTCTAGATTAATGCCAGAAAAATGGCGAAATAGAATCTATCAACACCATATGGCTGAAAATAAAAAATTAAGCAAATGGAATTTAAATGAACAAGACCAATTCATTCATTATGACAAAAAATTCGAGGTAAACTTATTTTCGAATCAACAGCAAAAGAATAATTTAAAAAAAAAAAAACACGCTAAATATAGTCTTTTATCATCTAAATCTATTAATTATGAAAAAAAGACGGACTTTTCTATTTATGAATCACCAACTAATAAAGAAACGATTCTTTATAATTCCAACACAAATAAAAGAAAATTACTTGATATCTTAGAAGGTATTCCTATGACTAATTATCTAGCGGAAAATGATATTATCGATATCGAGAAAAGTCCAAACCGAAAATATTTTGATTGGCGACTTATCCATTTTTGTCTTAGAAAGAGGGTCGATATTGAGTCCTGGATCGATACCGGAAGCAAAGATAAAAAAAAGACTAAAACTCCAACTAATAAATATCAAATAATTGCTAAAATTGATAAGAAAAAAAATTCTTTTGTTCCAATTTACCAAGATCAAGAAATTAATGCATCTAAGCAAACCCCCTTTTTTTTTGATTGGATGGGAATGAATAAAGAAATACAAAAAAGTCTCATATTGAATTTTGAAGTTTGGTTCTTTCGAAAATTTGTGATACTTTACAACACATATAAGAAAAAACCATGGACAATACCGATTCAATTTCTTCTTTTAAATTTTCATAGAAATAAAAATATTAGTAAAAATAAGAAAATCAACGGGAATAAAAAAGGCCACCTTCTTATATCTATATCATCGAATAAAAACAAAATTATTGAATTAGAGAATCGAAATAATGAAGAAAAAGATATTGACGACGATTATATGGGATTAGATATGACAAAACATAGAAATAAAAAGCAAAACAAAAGTCATACAGAAGTAGAGCTTGATTTCTTCCTAAAAGAGTATTTATGTTTTCAATTAAGATGGAATGTTTCTTTAAATCAAAAAATAATTGATAATATCAAAACATCTTGTTTCCTACTTAGACTAACAAATCCACGAGAAATTATTATATCGGCTATTCAAAGGAACGAACTAAATCTGAATATTCTGATGGTTCATAAAGATGTAACTCTTACAGAATTGATGAAAAAGAGAATATTGATTATCGAACCTATTCGTCTGTCGATAAAAACTGATGGACAATTTCTTTTGTATCAAATGGTGGGTATCTTATTAGTTCATAAGAACAAAGAACAAATTAATAAAAAATATAGAGAAAAATTCTATGTTGATAAAAATAAAAAGACTTTTACCGATGAAAGACATTCCAAGATAATTGGAAATAGAGACAAAAATGATTATGATTTACTTGTTCCTGAAAATATTTTATCCCCTAAACGTCGTAGAGAATTAAGAATTCGAATTTCTTTCAATTTTAAAAATAAAAACGATATTCATATAAATACAGAAATTTTCAATGGTAATAACATAAAAAAAGGGAGTCCCGTTTTGGAGAAAACCAAACGTTTTTGGAGAAAAAAAAATAAATTAATTAAATCGAAATTTTTTCTTTGGCCCAATTTTCGATTAGAGGATTTAGCTTGTATGAATCGCTATTGGTTCGATACTAATAATGGCAGTCGGTTCAGTATGGTAAGAATATATATATATCCGCGGTTGAAATTTTAATAAGGGCGAATTTTTCATATATATTATATATATCATAGCTTATTTGTTATAGTAGATGAAACGAAGAAGATAGCCGCCTTATTCTTTTATCCTCCATATTCCATTCGGGTACATAGAATTCAATCATCTATGAATTAGATCTAGAAATAGAAATGAAATGAATCAATGGAATTTTTTTTTACTTTTTTTTAGTTAGAATTTTTTTCTTCTTTGTAAGCGACGAAATAGACAATCCTTCAAAATTTTGATTGATTAATTCAAAATTCTGTCAAATAGAATTTTGAATTACTAACAAAGTAAACTAACAAAGTAAAGATTTTTGTGTATACAAAATTAAGATGAACTGACATTATTTATTAATAGAATACATTTATTAATTTATTATTATTACTGATCAATAAAAAATATCTTAAACTTAAAACTAAAAAAAGGGGGGAGTCCTTGTTTTATGGTAAAAAATTCATTCATTTCAGTTATTTCACAAAAAGAAAAAGACGAAAACAAGGGATCCGCTGAATTTCAAATAGTAAGTTTCACAAATAAGATACGAAGACTTACTTCACATTTGGAATTGCATAGAAAAGACTATTTATCTCAGAGAGGTTTGCGGAAAATTTTAGGAAAACGCCAACGACTGTTGTCGTATTTAGAAAAAAAAAATAAAGTACGTTATAAAGAATTAATTAGTCGGTTGGCTATTCGGAAGTTAAAAACTCATTAATTTCTTAATTTGAAGAGTTTTGTTGAATTATTTGATTTATTAGATCTTGAGATGAACTTCTTTTTGTTTTCAGTAACTCGTGGAATGGATCGAGGAAACTCCTATGAATATACCAGCTAAACGAAAAGACCTTATGATAGTGAATATGGGTCCCCACCACCCATCGATGCACGGTGTTCTTCGACTCATCATTACTCTAGACGGTGAGGATGTTATTGATTGTGAACCAATATTAGGTTATTTACACAGAGGAATGGAAAAAATTGCAGAAAATCGAACAATTATACAGTATTTGCCCTATGTAACACGATGGGATTATTTGGCTACTATGTTCACAGAAGCAATAACAGTAAATGGTCCAGAACTGTTAGGAAATATTCAAGTGCCAAAAAGGGCTGGCTATATTAGAGTAATTATGTTGGAATTAAGTCGTATAGCTTCTCATTTGTTATGGCTTGGGCCTTTTATGGCAGATATTGGTACACAGACTCCTTTCTTCTATATTTTTAGAGAGAGAGAGTTAATATATGATTTATTTGAAGCTGCCACTGGTATGAGAATGATGCATAATTATTTTCGTATCGGGGGGGTAGGGGCTGATCTACCTCATGGTTGGATAGATAAATGTTTGGATTTTTGCGATTATTTTTTAACAGGAGTTGTTGAATATCAAAAACTTATTACACGAAATCCTATTTTTTTAGAACGAGTTGAAGGAGTAGGTATTGTTGGTGCGGAGGAAGCAATAAATTGGGGGTTATCGGGACCAATGTTACGAGCTTCCGGAGTACAATGGGATCTTCGTAAAGTTGATCATTATGAGTCTTACGACGAATTTGATTGGGAAGTCCAGTGGCAAAAAGAAGGAGATTCATTAGCTCGTTATTTAGTCCGAATTGGTGAAATGCTGGAATCTATAAAAATTATTCAACAGGCTCTTGAAGGAATTCCAGGGGGGCCCTATGAGAATTTAGAAACCCGACGCTTTGATTTTGATAGAGAAAAGGATCCGGAATGGAACGATTTCGAATATCGATTCATTAGTAAAAAAACTTCTCCTACTTTTGAATTACCGAAACAAGAACTTTATGTCAGAGTGGAAGCCCCAAAAGGAGAATTGGGAATTTTTCTGATAGGGGATCAGAGCGGGTTTCCTTGGAGATGGAAAATTCGACCACCAGGTTTTATCAATTTGCAAATTCTTCCTGAATTAGTTAAAAGAATGAAATTGGCTGATATTATGACAATACTAGGTAGTATAGATATCATTATGGGAGAAGTTGATCGTTGAAATGATAATTGATACAACAGAAGTACAAGCTATCCATTCTTTTGCTAGCTTAGAATCCTTAAACGAAGTCTCTGGAATTATATGGGAGTTTGTTCCTATTTTGACTCTTGTATTGGGAATCACACTAAGCATACTAGTAATTGTATGGTTAGAAAGAGAAATATCCGCAGGTATACAACAACGCATTGGACCCGAATATGGAGGTCCTTTAGGAGTTCTTCAAGCTCTAGCGGATGGGACAAAACTACTTTTCAAAGAGAATCTTTTTCCATCTAGGGGGGATACTCATTTATTCAGTATTGGACCATCTATAGCAGTTATATCAACTCTCTTAAGCTATTCAGTAATTCCTTTTGGCTATCACTTTGTTTTAACCGATATAAATAGTGGTGTTTTTTTATGGATTGCCATTTCAAGTATTGCTCCCGTTGGACTTCTTATGTCAGGATATGGATCAAATAATAAATATTCCTTTTTAGGTGGTCTACGAGCTGCTGCTCAATCGATTAGTTATGAAATACCTTTAACTATTTGTATGTTAGCCATATCTCTACGTGCGACTCGTTGAAACAGAAATTTCTCACTATTCTTTTTAGAAAGAAAGTTAAATGAATTGAATAGATATCTTCATTTTTTATTCATCAATTTGGTTCATGAACTAAATTGGATAGTTATATGAGTGAAAAAAAAAAAAAACAACTTCGAAATTTGCAGTAAAAAAATTGAGACTCATTTCCTAGGTACAAGAATAAAAAGGAAAACAGAAATAAACATAAAAAAAGAAGACCATTTGCCCCGAAATTGGTTGATTAGTCATCCTAACTTGAAGCGGGCTCAAAAAATCAAATTTATGGAGTTTTCACTATTATTTTATTTATAGGTATTTTCCATAGGTATTACCCTAATGCTAACAGGTGATTGAGCAAAAATGAGTGGATGGTTAGGAACACGAAGATACACAAAGGATTAGTAATAGAGATTTTTAAAATTATCGAAAAAACTATTTCGACAAAAAGTATATTAATCGGGGCTTTAAGTTCGTAGAAATGATCAGGCAGTGCTCCCCATGATTCCAATTCAGAGTATGCTCCTACCCAACAATTAAAGAACTGACTATCCGGAACGAAATAATCCTTTCCTTTTTTTTAACCCCCTTGTCGTTTCGTTTTTTCAGAAAGAAGAATAAGAACGAAAAAAAAAGAATCGAATTACAATAATTACAATAGAAAAAAAAAAAAAGAAAAATCTTTTTTTTTATTCTTTTCTCCTATATGGATATTCATAGAGATAGAATTCGTGTCATAATTGGGTCTCGTAATAGAAAATGATAGGTTGAAATATCTATTTGGTATTTTAACAAGGAATTTTACAAAGAGTATTTTATTGAAGGATTAAAGTTATTACTCAAGAAAGAAAAATTGAAATTATTAAAGGTAAAGGATGAGATCAATTCCGAAGTAATTTTGTATTTTTAGTATTCTAACAGATAGAATTTCATTGCTCGAATTTTTGAACGTCGATAGATTTTATCTTATTTTGATCCGCTCTATTCTACAAATATATCAAAATAAATAATACAATTGATCTGTTCCTTAAATTTATTTTTGGACTTCGAGGAGCCGTATGAGGTAAGAATCTCATGTACGGTTCTGGAATAGCGATGAGAACAGTGATGTTATCACCGACTATGATTATCTAACAGTTCAAGTACAGTTGATATAGTTGAGGCACAAGCAAAATCTGGTTTTTTGGGGTGGAATTTGTGGCGTCAACCGATAGGATTTTTTATTTTTTTTATTTCTTCTCTAGCAGAATGTGAAAGATTACCTTTTGATTTGCCAGAAGCAGAAGAAGAATTAGTAGCAGGTTATCAAACGGAATATTCGGGTATTAAATTTGGTTTATTTTATATTGCTTCCTATTTAAACTTATTAGTTTCTTCATTATTTGTAACAGTTCTTTACTTGGGCGGTTGGAATATCTGTATTCCCTATATATTTGTTCATGAGTTTTTTGAAATAAATAACATAAGCGGAGTCGTTGGACCAACAATTGGTATTTTTATTACATTGGTTAAAACTTATTTGTTCTTGTTCATTCCTATCACAACAAGATGGACTTTACCTAGACTACGAATGGACCAACTTTTAAATCTTGGATGGAAATTTCTTTTACCAATTTCCCTCGGTAATCTATTATTAACAACCTCTTTCCAACTCCTTTCACTATAAAAAAAAAAAAAATTAGAAAAATTCTAATATTAAATATTAATTAATAATTAATTAATAATAATAAAGAAAACTATAAGAAAAGAATATTATGATTTGTCTTCAACTCAAACAAGAGAAAAAAAAAATCAAATTATTCATAAAAATTTACGCTATGTTTCCCATGGTAACTGGGTTCATGAATTATGGGCAACAAACCATACGAGCCACAAGGTACATTGGTCAAAGTTTCATGATTACCTTATCCCATGCAAATCGTTTACCTGTAACTATTCAATATCCTTATGAAAAATTAATTACATCGGAGCGTTTCCGCGGTCGAATCCATTTCGAATTTGATAAATGCATTGCTTGTGAAGTATGTGTTCGTGTATGCCCTATAGATCTGCCTGTTGTTGATTGGAAATTGGAAACTGACATTCGAAAGAAACGGTTGCTTAATTACAGTATTGATTTCGGAATCTGTATATTTTGCGGCAACTGTGTTGAGTATTGTCCAACAAATTGTTTATCAATGACGGAAGAATACGAGCTTTCTACTTATGATCGTCATGAATTGAATTATAATCAAATTGCTTTGGGTCGTTTACCAATATCAGTAGTTGACGATTATACGATTCGAACAATTTTAAATTCAACTAAAAAAAAAAAATGGATAAACCACTTTGATTGATTTAAAAATACAATTATTAAACTAAAAAAAGGAAAGTTCCGTTTTGATCTAAAAATATAGAAGGGGTTTTCTTTCATTTTCTTAGTCAATGACTACAAAAATTCGAAATTCCAACTATTAATTTGATTGATGAGAAAATTGCATCGAAATTTAATTTGGATTGACAATCTATTAAGATATCTATAATTCTATCCAAAATTCTTTCGAGAATAAAATTTGAATGCCTTTTCTTTTTCAAGAAATTCAAGAAAGAATGAAATTAGTTCAATAGTTGTAAATATAGTAATTATTTAGACCCCCTCGAATTTTAAATTAAGAAGCCTATAATAATAATTATATACCTATAATAATAATTATAATAATAAAATAAAAAATAATCAAAATATAAAATATAAAAAAGTTTTTCCTGGTCAAGTCAATAGTCAATAAGGTCATGAAAAAACAATTCAATTTTTTTATTTCTTATTTTACGTGCAATGGATTCACCTGGACTAATACATGATTTTCTTTTAGTCTTTCTGGGATTAGGTCTTATATTAGGAGGTTTAGGGGTAGTATTATTTACCAATCCAATTTATTCTGCCTTTTCATTAGGATTCGTTCTTGTTTGTATATCTTTAGTTTATATTTTATCAAACTCTCATTTTGTAGCTGCTGCGCAGCTCCTTATTTATGTGGGAGCTATAAATGTTTTAATTATATTTGCCGTAATGTTCATGAATGGTTCAGAATATTACAAAGATTTGAATCTTTGGACTGTTGGAAATGGGGTTACTTCCTTAATTTGTACAAGTATTTTTGTTTCACTAATTACTATTATTCCCGATACGTCATGGTACGGAATTATTTGGACTACAACAAAAAATCAGATTATAGAACAAGATTTGATAAGTAATGGTCAACAAATTGGAATTCATTTAGCAACAGATTTTTTTCTTCCATTTGAATTCATTTCAATAATTCTTTTAGTTGCTTTGATAGGTGCGATTGCTGTGGCTCGTCAGTAAGAAATTTTTCGAATTAATAATCGAAATCAAAATTAAAACTGTTTTCTATGTTATCACATCTCTTTTCCTTCAATTTTATTTAAAGATTAGTTATAAAGATTATTTATGTATAAATGTATAAATTCTTTTATTTGATCTATTATCCATATATTTATTTGTTCAGTACTTATGATATTCTTAATTCGAGTCAATCTCAGGTGGAATTGTTGTTCATATTGAAATAAATCGAAATTGAAAAATTGATAAGGAGTTGGTCAATGATGCTCGAGCATGTACTTATTTTGAGTGCCTTTTTATTTTCTATCGGTATCTATGGATTAATCACGAGTCGAAATATGGTTAGAGCCCTTATGTGTCTTGAACTTATACTGAATGCTGTTAATATAAATTTCGTAACATTTTCTGATTTTTTTGATAGTCGCCAACTAAAAGGAAATATTTTTTCAATTTTTGTTATAGCTATCGCAGCCGCTGAAGCAGCTATTGGACCGGCTATTGTTTCGTCAATTTATCGTAACAGAAAATCCACCTGTATCAATCAATCGAATTTGTTGAATAAGTAGTATTAATTGTTATAGAATATAATTTTCATATTTATTAATTTGAGTTGGTATGTATGATATCTAAGTTGTCTGATCATGTTTGTGAAAACGTAAGAAATTAAAATATCTTGGCTCTATCTCAGAAGTTGATCCAGAATTGATAAAATTTCTGGTAAATCATTGATTCGTCTGGTTTCTAAATATATGCTGATTCATTTAGAAATTTACTAGATTGAAATTTTATGACGTTAAAAAAATTTTTAATCCAATGTCACATTCAGTAAAAATTTATGATACATGTATAGGGTGTACTCAATGTGTCCGAGCCTGTCCCACGGATGTATTAGAAATGATACCTTGGGATGGGTGTAAATCCAAACAAATTGCTTCCGCTCCAAGAACAGAGGATTGTGTCGGTTGTAAAAGATGTGAATCCGCTTGTCCAACAGATTTCTTGAGTGTTCGAGTTTATTTATGGCATGAAACAACTCGAAGCATGGGTCTAGCTTATTGATAGTTTCCAGAAAACCCCACTTGAATACATTTGCTTTTTTGTTTACCGACAAAAACCCGTACTCGAAAAAATATTTTCTAGCACGGGTTTTTCCAGTCTAAGCGTATCTTGTCTTTACCACGAATTCTTTTCCTTGGTTAACAATATTTGTAGTTTTACCGATAGCGGCGGGTTTATTAATTTTCTTTTTCCCTCATAGAGGAAATAAGGTAATTAGGTGGTATACTTTATATATATGTATAGTAGAGCTCCTTTTAATAACTTATGCGTTATCTTATTATTTTCAATTTGAGGACCCATTAATCCAATTAGCAGAAGATTATAAATGGATCCCGTTTTTTGATTTGTACTGGAGATTTGGAATAGATGGATTTTCTTTAGGACCTATTTTACTGACAGGATTTATCACCACTTTAGCGACTTTAGCGGCTTGGCCGATTACTCGGGATTCTCGATTATTCAATTTTCTGATGTTGGCAATGTATAGTGCTCAAATAGGATTATTTTCATCTCAAGATCTTTTACTTTTTTTTATCATGTGGGAGTTAGAATTACTTCCCGTCTATCTACTTCTTTCCATGTGGGGGGGAAAGAAACGTCTGTATTCAGCTACAAAGTTTATTTTGTATACTGCAGGCGGTTCGGTTTTTTTATTAATGGGAACTTTAGGTATCGCTTTATATGGTTCTAATGAACCAACATTTAATTTTGAAACATCAGCCAATCAATCATATCCTGTGGGACTAGAAATATTTTTCTATATTGGATTTCTTATTGCTTTTGCTGTCAAATCACCGATTATACCCTTACATACATGGTTACCAGACACTCATGGGGAAGCACATTACAGTACTTGTATGCTTCTAGCCGGAATCCTATTAAAAATGGGGGCGTATGGATTGATTCGAATCAATATGGAATTATTACCTCATGCTCATTCTATCTTCTCCCCCTGGTTGATAATAATAGGCGTAATGCAAATAATCTATGCAGCTTCAACATCTCCTGGTCAACGAAATTTAAAAAAAAGAATAGCCTATTCTTCTGTATCTCATATGGGTTTCATAATTATAGGAATTTGCTCTATAAGTGATATGGGACTCAATGGAGCTATTTTACAAATTCTATCCCATGGATTTATTGGTGCTGCACTCTTTTTCTTGGCAGGAACTGGTTATGATAGAATACGTCGTCTTTATCTTGACGAAATGGGCGGAATGGCTCCCTTAATGCCAAAACTATTCACGACCTTCAGTATTTTATCACTAGCTTCCCTTGCATTACCGGGCATGAGTGGTTTTTTTGCGGAATTGATAGTCTTTTTTGGACTAATTAGTGGCCAAAAATACCTTTTAACGACAAAAATATTAATTACTATCGTAATGGCAGTTGGAATGATATTAACTCCTATTTATTTATTATCTATGTTACGACAGATGTTCTATGGATACAAACTGTTTAATGCTCCAAACTCTTATTTTTTTGATTCTGGACCTCGGGAATTATTTGTTTCGATCTCTATCCTTCTGCCTGTAATAAGTATTGGTATTTATCCGGATTTCGTTTTCTCATTATCAATTGACAGAGTCGAAGCTATTCTATCTAATTATTTTTATAGATAGTTTTTCTAAAAAAAAAAATCCTATGATTTTTTATTTTCAAAAATTCAAAATTATTAGGTTACACAATGAAAAAACTTCTTTTTTACTCTCTTAAATCTTTAATTTTAATTAACAAAAAATGAATTCTAAGCAAAAATTTTTGGCATTTGTGAGAACTTTTTGAATTACCATACTAGTTGATTCAAAAAGTTCTCAACAGCTTACCTGAAGCTTTTTGTCTCTATATTTTGCTGTCCTAGAGAGTTGCATTCGTCAGACTCTTTCTTCAAGTGGTAATTGTTAATGTAAATGAACCATAACTATGTAGTCCTATTCCTAATAAATTCACTCCAAAATAGCATATCCAAATTATAAGAAAACCGCTAGAAGCGACAATTGCCGAATTTAAACCCTCAAAATTTTTATTTGTTCGAGTATGAAAAAAAATCGCGAATATGGTCCATGTAATAAACGCCCAAGTTTCCTTTGGGTCCCAATTCCAATATGATCCCCATGCTTCATTAGCCCAGACTGCTCCCGAAAGAATACCTATAGTTAAAAAAATAAATCCTATACTTATAATCCGATAACTCCAGTCATCTAATTGTTGAATCAATTGAAACCTATAATAATTCTTAGACGAAAGAACGGAAATATTTCTTAAAAAATTTTTTCGGTTCGTTATATATTGTATCTCATTAAAGTAAAATGAATCGGGTAATAAATTATTGCTTTTATCAAAAATTCTTATGATTTTTTGAAATCTGATGACTAGAAATGCTACTGATAATAATGATCCACACAAAAGAGCTGCATAGCCCAATATCATCATACTTACGTGCATCATTAACCACTGGGATTGAAGAGCGGGCACTAACATTTCTGATTGATGCATGCCTTTTAAAAGACCTGAAGTGGCAAACCCTTGAGTAAAAAGAGTACTTGGCGCGGTTATTGCGCTTAAATAATTTTTATATTTTTTAAAATACGGAACTATATGAATAGCAGAAAATGCCCATGAAAGAAAGATTAATGATTCATATAAATCACTTAATGGTAAATGTCCACCAAAAAACCAACGAGTAACTAATAATCCTGTTATACAGAAAACAGTAGTTATCATGCCTTTTTCTGACGAATCATAGAGTTCTACGAATTCATCGACCAATAAGGTTATCAAATGAATTGTAATTACAATTGACACGACTGAAAAAGATATATGAGTTAATATATGCTCTAAAGCCGAAACTATCATAAAGTAAAAAATAAAATAAAAAAGTTATGGGGGTTCCTCTTTTCGTATATATAATTGAAATTAGGAAGTAAAGTCATTATAGGATATATTGTATCCTTTTGAAAATTCCAGGATCTAATACCGCTACTCGGACTCGAACCGAGATGCTCTAGCACTGCTTCCTAAGAGCAGCGTGTCTACCAATTTCACCATAGCGGCTTGCTTGAAATTATAATAATCACTTTTTATTTAATCGTCGAGCTTTGAGGCAATACTTTACTTTTTACGAAATATTCAAATTCATGACGAAATTTTTATTTAAGAATAAAAACAAATCAAATTTTATGAATTCCAATTCAAATATTTATTACATTCAATAGATTTCTCGAAATATTTTATTGCTTAGTTTTTTATTGTGTAAAGAGTTTGAGTTAGGATTTCGAAACATCATTAGATATTCTATCATATAACAACAAAATTTCTAGTTCTGCTACGTACTTTTAAAAAAATTGTCTTTACTTTATCCGAAAGCTTCTTTTTTTTTTTAATAGATTTTTACTATTCGCTTCCTTACTCTATATATTAAATCTGAAAATTATACTCTTTTCATCAAAAAAGCCTATCCGACTTATTTCTATCTTTTTTCATCATATTAAATATATAAAAAAATACATCAATAAAGTTTAAGAACCTAAATTTTTTTATCCTGAAATTGTTAGTTAGCCGAATATTTTATAATTATATTTAAAAACCTTTAACTTTTTTTTCGTATAATTTGTTAAACTCAACGAAAAAGTATATCTAATTCAAATTGAATTTGAAAATACAAATGAGACTATTAATTAATTTGTTAAAATAAAATAAAAAAATTGAATAATTCTTTACTTTATACCTATGGAAAATATAAAAGAAAAGTGTCAAATATAACAGTCTTTTTTCGAAACATAATGAAAAAAAATAACTCCATTTCAAAAGGTACTAGTTAATGGTTGTGAAATGGTTCTGAATAAATAAACAAATAAAATAATTATTTTATTGAATCCAGTAAGGATCTGCTAACATTATTCGTGCTTCTGTTAAAATTAGCTTTTTTTATTATTACTATCACTATCAAAATTTAATAAACCACTTTTTTTAGAATTCTTTAACCTTTCTCTATGTAGATAAAAATTTTTAATTAAAAATTAAAAATTTTAAGTAATTTTTTGAATAATAATGGCTTTCTATTCTAGTTAGTTAGAATAAGTATTTTTTTATTTTCAGTAGTATCTTTATTTGACGAATTCGAACTTTTTGATTTTAATATGTGAATTTTTTTTTAATTGATAATAATTAAAAATAGAAATATAAAATTGGATTTCATTTTTATATACTTTGTATTTTTTCTTTTTCATTTATTTTCTTTATTGACTGATTTAAAATAAAAAGATATAAGAGCTGATAAATCAGAAACACGAAATAATTAATTAGTAATTAAAAAAGTTTTTGTTATGGAACATATATATCAATATTCATGGATCATACCTTTCCTTACATTCCCAGTCCCTATGTTAATAGGAACAGGACTTCTCCTTTTTCCGGTGACAACAAAAAAACTTCGTCGTATGTGGGCTTTTCCAAGTGTTTTATTGTTAAGTATAGTTATGATTTTTTCACTCGATCTGTCTATTCAGCAAATAAATAGCAGTTTTATTTATCAACATATATGGTCATGGACCATCAATAATGATTTTTCTTTAGAGTTCGGACACTTGATTGACCCACTTACTTCTATTTTGTTAATATTAATTATTACAGTTGGAATTATGGTTCTTTTTTATAGTGATAATTATATGTCTCATGATCAAAGCTATTTGAGATTTTTTGCTTATATGAGTTTTTTCAATACTTCAATGTTGGGATTAGTTACTAGTTCGAATTTGCTACAAATTTATATTTTTTGGGAATTAGTTGGAATGTGTTCTTATCTTTTAATAGGTTTTTGGTTCACACGACCTAGTGCATCGAATGCTTGTCAAAAAGCATTTGTAACTAATCGTGTAGGGGATTTTGGTTTATTATTAGGAATTATTGGTCTTTATTGGATAACGGGCAGCTTCGAATTTCGAGATTTGTTCAAAATAGTCACTAACTTGATTTCTAATAATCAAGTTAATCTTGTATTCGTTACTTTGTGTACCTTTTTCTTATTTTCCGGTGCAATTGCTAAATCAGCACAATTTCCTCTTCATGTATGGTTGCCCGATGCCATGGAAGGCCCTACTCCGATTTCGGCTATGATACATGCTGCTACTATGGTAGCGGCGGGAATTTTTCTTGTAGCTCGACTTTTTACTCTTTTCCTAGTCATACCTTACATAATGAAGGTAATAGCTTTGATAGGCATAATCACAGTCTTTTTAGGAGCTACTTTAGTTCTTGCTCAAAAAGATATTAAGAGAGGTTTAGCTTATTCTACAATGTCTCAATTGGGTTATATGATGTTAGCTCTAGGTATGGGGTCTTATCGAGGTGCTTTATTTCATTTGATTACTCATGCCTATTCGAAAGCATTGTTGTTTTTAGGGTCTGGATCTATTATTCATTCAATGGAAGCTATTGTTGGTTATTCTCCAGATAAAAGTCAAAATATGGTTCTTATGGGTGGTTTAACAAAACATATTCCAATTACAAAAACTTCTTTTTTATTAGGAACATTTTCTCTTTGTGGTATTCCACCCTTCGCCTGTTTTTGGTCCAAAGATGAAATTCTTAATGATAGTTGGTTGTATTCACTTAGTTTCGCAATAATAGCTTGGTTCACTGCGGGATTAACTGCATTTTATATGTTTCGGATTTATTTACTTATTTTTGAAGGATATTTAAATCTTAATTTTAAAAATTACAACGGGAAAAAAAACAGTTCATTTTATTCAATATCTTTATGGGGTAAAGAAGGATTAAAAACATTTAACAAAAATTTTGGTTTATTACCTTTATTACCAATTAATAATAATGACAGGACTTCTTTTTTTTGGAAGAACACATATAAAATTGATGTTAATGTAAGAAATATGACATGGCCCTTTATTACTATTCCTAATTTTAACACTAAAAGTATTTTTTTCTACCCAAGGGAATCCGATAATACTATGTTATTTCCTATGCTTGTCTTCGTACTATTTTCTTTATTTATTGGAGCCGTAGGAATTCCTTTCAATCAATTCAATCAAGAAGAAATCAAGTTGGATATATTGTCAAAACTTTTAACTCCGTCTTTTAACCTTTTGCATGAAAATGAACAAAATTCTGCGGATTTGTATGAATTTTTAACAAATGCAACTTTTTCAGTCAGTATAGCTTTTTTCGGAATATTTATAGCGTCATCTTTCTATAAGCCTGTTTATTTATCGGTACAAAATTTTAATTTCGTTAATTCATCCGCTAAAAAAAAAAAAGGCTTGAAGACAATTCTTT